GAGCAAACATGTAATAGCGGATTCGGAATTGTAACCAAGCGTCTCCCATGGGTTCTATACCTGATTCATAACTAGAGAGCTTCTCTGGTCCTTCACTAATTGGGGCTAAAACTCCGGAAATTACAAATGCCAAAATAGGAATAGCACCCGATATTATTAGAAATGCCCAGAAAATATCATATTCGTGAAGCAGAAACATAAATGGACTCCTATTAATGTGGAATAGGTTGAATTATTAGATTTGAATTTCAATTGTAAATTCATCCAGAACTTCTTAAAGGAAAAGGGAATTTTATTTGATCAAATAAAACTACATAGTTTAGAGTTTGTTTGCCATGGTGCATGCCTTATTTTCATACAATGGAACCCTACTTACCATTTTTTTTTATTCCATTTAGATATGGTATCGATATAGGATGTTCCCACCCAAAGAAAACTTTCTTACTTTATCTCGGTTTCTCTTTTTAAAAAGTAATTCAATTAAATACAAAAAAATAGTATAATATAATTAGAATACTAATAAATAAGACTAATTATATAAATAAGACTAATTATAGCGTAAGAAATCGTATTAGTATAACTATATTTTTCTAGTTCATTTTATATTATAAAAATACAAATATAAAATGCATTAATTTAATTCTTAATCCATTTCCACTTTTTTTTCAATCAAAACGAAAAAAAAAAAGTGAAATGTGTTAGGGCTATACGGACTCGAACCGTAGACCTTCTCGGTAAAACAGATCAAACTAATTATTATCGAAATGATGCGAACTGTTTCAAAGACCCAACATGCATTTTCTTGCATTGGGCTCTTTCATCAACTGATTAATATAAAGATCAGTTAGTCCACCATATTTTTTCTTTTTTACAGGAAGATAATAAGATGGCTCCATGTGTTCTGTGATTGATGATTTGTATTCTGATTTAGGAACAATACCAAAGTGTTTCAAAGAGGGGTTACCTTGACTTAGGTCTGCCTCTGGCCTAGATTAACCTAAGTTAAATGGAATCTCTATCGCTCCGCTACAAGAGTCAAATATGAGACTTCATACACCTTAAAGTTCATAGGATAAAAAGAGGTTCTTTTGAGTCCCTTATACTCATTATGCCTAGCATTGAATGGGCTGGTATTTACCTTATCAATTAGCAAATCAATGGCAGGTTCTATTTCATTTGGCACCTGAATTCGCACTCGAATCGGACCAAATCAAATATTTGTCAGGCTATTGTTCTCTTGTTCCTTCGAATCTATGGAGTAAGACATCGATTTCTCAATAAGATCAATTATGTTCATTACATAATGGGCCCCTTTGAAAAGCATTGGCGCACGTGTAAACGAGGTGCTCTACCTAACTGAGCTATAGCCCTTGTCATAGACATCTTAACATATAGAGAATTTCTTGTCAAGATTGGATCCCACATGAAAGTTCTTTAATCCGCTTACTGTTAATGGATTGGTATTGCGTAGAAAAATTATTCCACCTATAATCCCCGAGGCGATGGGTCCTTTTTTTGTGATGATGAATAACCTACTTAACTCAGTGGTTAGAGTATTGCTTTCATACGGCGGAAGTCATTGGTTCAAATCCAATAGTAGGTAGAACTTATTAGATACCATCAACTCTGGTATCTAATAAGTTTTTCTAGCCATCTTCTTTTTTTTGTTGTATCATCTAGAATTGATTGTATTCAATTGGCAGAATCAAAATATGGTATATAATAAAGAACCTCTAAAGAACTTCTTTTTCTTATTTTTATGTGTGTTTTTTTTAGGAAATAACATTAACAGCCTCTACTCGTGTCCGAGCTCGTCTGAGAGCTAGATTCGCCTCAATTGCTTGTCTCTTTCCCTGAGCTCTACTCAAGTTAGCCTCGGCTATTTCAAGAGCTTGTTGAGCCTCTTGCGGATCAATGTCAGTACTCATCTCCGCATCATTTCCTAAAATGGTGATCTCATTATTACTTATTCTAGCGAAACCACCCATCAAGGCTACCGTTAACCATTGGTCGTTGAGACGTATTCTCAAAAGACCTATATCTACCGCTGTGGCAATAGGGGCGTGGTTTGGTAATACGCCAATTTGTCCACTATTAGTAGATAAAATGATTTCTTTCACTTCTGAATCCAAAATAATTCGATTAGGGGTCAGTACACAAAGATTTAAGGTCATTTCTTCAATTTGCTCTCCCCTTCTAAGTTCATAGCTTTCGCGGTAGCTTCGTCGATGTTACCTACCAAATAAAAGGCCTGCTCGGGAAGACTGTCTAATTCCCCAGAAAGGATCAATCGAAACCCCCTAATTGTTTCGGCGAGACCAACATATTTCCCTGGAGAACCAGTAAAGACTTCTGCCACGAAGAAGGGTTGTGATAAGAAGCGTTCAATTTTTCGTGCTCTTGCTACAGTTAAACGATCTTCTTCGGATAATTCGTCCAACCCCAGGATAGCTATAATGTCCTGAAGTTCTTTGTAACGTTGTAAAGTTTCCTTAACTCT